AAAAGTGAACATCTTTATTAGTCGCGGGATCCGGGGAAAGAATAGGAAAAGTGATTTCACTATATTTCTGACCAGGAATAGGCCCTATCACAAGAATAGTTTTTTTAGTGGGGCGGTAATTCTGAAAAGATAGATTGCCTATCTTTTCTTTCATCTCAGGCGAAATACGATCGGGGGGGGCTAATTCAAACCCCTCCGGTAAAATAAGAACGGCCCCCACATTCAAACCCCCCCTTTTACCATTAGCAAGAACTTGTTTCAGTTGCATATCATAAGGAATTCTAACAACTGCTTCAAATACAGTATCAGGAAGTACCGCCTGTGGAACCTCAATATCCACAGGCTTATTAGCTAAATGGCAATTGGCACATACAATACGACCAGTTGCTTCTCGTGGATTTTCAAAACCCTGCTGCGCAAAAATGGGATATGCATTTGAAATGGATGCCCGAGTTATTATATAGATCATAAGTGATACGGAAATGAATCGAGTAATCTCTTCCTTTATCGAAGAAAAAGTATTGCTAATTTGCATGGTCCAATCGTTGATCCCGAAACTTTCTACAATAAAATTGGGTAGGTCGCTAGTATAGTTTCCTATCCACGATTCTGCTATTTACTGAAATAATTTTACTGGAATATAGGAGGAATCTTCTGAATGAGTAGAAAGAGTAAGGTAAGTACGACCTTGAATGCTTTGCTTAGGTACAAAGTAAGAAACATTATAATTGGATCAGTGACTCGTTTTTCAGTCATTCATTGAATGATAAATCACTACAAGTGACGGAGATACACGATTTAAATAACGGAAAATCCAATATTTAAAAATTGTATCTAGAATGACTGGAAAAGTGGAAACAAGACCAGATATAATTTGATCATTATGAACAAATCCAAAATCGTTGTAGACATAGCCAATCATTAGTTCCCAACCGTGGGGCGAATGGAATCCGATACATAAATCAGTTACTAAAAGAATGGAAAAGGCTTTTATTGTGTCGCTTAAATTATATAGGAATTCTTGAACCCAAGAATTAAGAATAACAAGTTCTTCATTACTCATAATAGAATAAGCACTTAGAATAACGAAACAGATTATATTTGTCGAGAAGTGCAAAATTTTATGGATATGATCCTCATCTTGTATCTTGATCAATTGGATTGTTTCTTTGTGGAGCCCCATACGAAACTTTTGTAGATGTCTTTCCGGGAATTCCTTTATCATTTCGTCCAAGAGGAATAGCTCTTCTAATTCTATGAATTTTTCTAGAATACTCTTTTCTTGAATATCATTCAAAAAAGTTTCGGATTGGCTAGTATTCCACCAATTAGTAACCCAAGATTCTAGACTTTTATTAAATGAGAGAGAGATCCACCAGGGCAAAAAGACTACAAATATTATAGATGAAAGATATCGAAGGGGAATGGATGCGCTCTTTTTTGTCATTTTTTCATCTGTGAATCGGCAATGAACCCACGTCATTCGTTGACTCTATGCAATCTCATATTTCTATCAAGCATGAGTTCTATTATAAGGTATCGCGCCTATTAATAGAGTCCCCGATTTTTAGTTGTGATTCAGAGGTTAGTCCTTGAATCTAGTGTAAAAAAAAAATACAGAAATCGAAGAAGAATCCACTTCGAATTAGAATTCCAATGAAGAAAAAAAAAATTACAGACAAAAAAGGGTTTCGTTTTATGTTATGGTTGCTCCGTACACGTTTGCCTTGCTTTGGCCTCACGAGGCGTTCTGAAGAAACTTTAATTAAGTAAGTTATGCTATAGCTATAGAAAAGATTCTTGGGGTTTTTCCTCTTGCTGAGAAAGCATTTATTCTTCAGTTCATTTTTTTCAAAATACTTCAATTGGTACACGCAAGAAATAGGCCAATTCCGCAGCCTTTTGCTCAATTTCTCGTGGAGTCAAATTCTCATCAGTACGAGTCAAGGGAACGGCTCCCAGGCCTCTGATTTCCATATAAAGGACACGACGAGTATAAATACCCTCTTTAACTTCTATTCTAATGGACTGAATATCTTTCATAAAGAATCGTAGAAAAATGCGGCGATTTTTTCCAGGAAATCCCCAACGAAAAATACACACTATTCCTTCTTTTCTATCAAATCGATCATAACCGCTACCTACATTCCATGTAATTGTGCACCACAAATAGGAACTAATAAAGAGACCCGCGATCCCATAGAAAGACATTACGATCCCTTGTGGGAAAAAATTTATTTGTTGAGACGAAAAAAAAGATATCAAATTCTTATCAAGATAACTAGAAATTCCAACCACTAAGAATCCTAATGAACCTAAAAAAAGGATAAAGGCCCAGCAGAAATTACTTGTTTTGCGAGATCCTGCTATAAATTCTATCCATATATATTCTGATCGCCAACTCATACATACTAAATCCAGTTGCATTTTTTTTTGGAATTGAAGGAATAACCAAAATAAATTTCACTTTACTTTTTTTTGTTTCCGAAGTAACTCTCATCAACTAGTACTATTCTGATGTGAACTTTTAGCAGTAATTCATCGAATTGGTTAGATATAATAAAATAAAAACATCCCCTTCATATGATTCCCTATCAATAGCTACATACATATGGATAGATTGACTTGAATTTCAGACATGAGCTCGGATCCGGGCCTATTTTTTAAAATTGCTATAATTCATTTGTCCATATATCATGTTTACGCATGTATAAGAGCTTTTTCATTTAGGGTCGAAGAAAGCCACCTGTTATTGTTATACAATATTCTACTAAATGGATATCCGTGTTCGCTAAGTCTTGAAAAAAAAAACTAGATGAGATTCGACCACATCGTATTTAAAAAATCTTTTTTTTTTGAACATGAAGAAATAAAGAAGCCATTGCAATTGCCGGAAATACTAGACCCACGAAAGGCACAAAAAGGGAGGGTAAGTTGTTGAGAATTGTCATAGAATGGGCACCTCAATTTAATATTTGTACCTGTTATTGTTATAAAGATATCTTATAATAATTATAATTTATATTATAATTATTATAATAGTACACTAAGTATATCGAAGTGAGTATATATAATAAGTGCAAGCAATGTCGAACTAAATAAACGGACTTATTCATCTTTATACATGAACTAGATGTATGTATTATAATCCACTTTCTTTATTATTCTTACTTCTTTTATTTTGATTTTGATATTGTTCTTATTTTCTTCTTCGAATTTCTTTTTTAATAAAAAAAAGAGTCTCTTAAAAATTCCCGAAAGATTCGTTATAATCCGACCCAAGAGCAGGGATTCTTAGAAAAACTGGGACTTCTTGGGAGATATAGAAAGATGCAAGATTCTATAGTTTCTATATTTGAATTATATACATATACAAGAAGGGAACATTAAATTCGTTTTATTTGTCTTGCCTCCTAATTCTAAGGAGGAATTCGCCGTTTATGTTGTTTTTTTTTTATTTTGATTCTGATAAACTAACTAACTAGTTGTTCGCCACAAAAAAAGTCTAACTCAAGACTCTACTTGATTGAATTTTGATTCAAGGGAAAAAAGGCGTGGAGCTGAAATAGCTCACTCAGAACACCTTTTAAAGGGTTACGTGGTACGATTGGATCGAATAAGCCCTTATGGAATAAATATTCCGCCGCTTGTGAACCTTCAGGTACTGTCTTATTCAATGTTTGTTCAATTACTCTTTTGCCCGCAAATGCAATATAGGCATTAGGTTCGGCAATAATGATATCCCCCAACATACCAAAACTAGCTGTTACTCCACCAGTAGTAGGAGATGTAAGAATTGGTACATAGAATACCTTTTTATTTGATTGATAATCATATAAAGCAGAAGATATTTTAGCCATTTGCATCAAGCTCAAACTTCCTTCTTGCATGCGTGCCCCTCCGGAAGCACACACTAGAATAAGAGGTAAAAGTTTATTGGTAGCATACTCGATCAAACGGGTGATTTTCTCGCCTACTACAGATCCCATACTACCCCCCATAAACTCAAAATCCATAACCCCAATTGCGATGGGAATCCCATTTAGTTGACCTGTACCTGTTTGAACAGCCTCCGTTAATCCTGTTTTTTTTTGATAAGAATCAATACGAATTTGATAAGGTTCCTCTGCTGAATGAAATTCAATGGGATCCAGAGAGACCATGTCGTCATCCATCGGATCCCAAGTACCAGGATCAACCGAAAGTTCGATTCTATCTGAACTACTTATTTTCAAATAATATCCGCATTGTTCACAAATATTCATTTTTGACTTCAAAAATTTCTTATAATTTAATCCATAACAATTTTCACATTGAACCCACAAATGCCTGTATTTTTTAGTTACATCGAGATCATTCGAACTTTTTCTTAGAGTTAAATTACTACCATTCGTACTAGTTTTTATATTGGAACTTCTGCTTTCACTACTATTTCGACTTTCACCGCAAATGTAATTATAAATGTAATTGTCACTGTAATTGTTACTACTACTTAAAATGTGACTATCAATACAGATTTGAGACTGAAGATAAGAGTCAACGAAATTTTTAATGTGATTATTCCAACTCGATTTAGTATTATAGATGGAAGGATCATAGTTGGGATCGTCACTTTTAGATCCATTATTCCTATAACTAGAATTACGAAAACCATAAAAAGAACTTTCTAGTTCACTCAGAAAAGAATGATCATTGTTAATCTCTAAAATTTGATTTTCAATATCAAAATATATGGAATAACTGCCCCTATTACTATCCCTAACAAAAAAGGTGTCATCAGAGATGAAATTCCGAATGTCCCTAACGCTAACTAAATGATGAACATTACTGTAACTAGAACTGTCACTATCACCCCAACTATGAATGTTTTTATCTTTATCATTTCTAACCGGGCCCTCGCTTACACTGGTATTTTGATTTTTAATAGGACCAAGACTATCCATTGATTTACTTAGCCCACACCTGTATTCGAACTCCCCCATCGAATTGAACCACCATTT